TTGATTAATCGCTCTTTGTTGTTCAAACTGAATGGTTTCGTTTTTGTTCTTTTCTAATTGTTCCAAAATCTTATAAGTTGAATTAATCAAATTTTCTTTTTTTTGTTCTATCTCAGAGTACCCATTCGTTCGATACTGATCCGCCTCCGTTTCCACTTTCTGTAAGCGAGCTCGGGCTTTTTCGAGTTGCTCAATGGCTCCCTCGCGTAGTTCTTCTGAATTTCGAATAGTATCCAGGATCCCCTTTTTTCGATTATCTAATAAATCACTTAAGACCCCCTTTCCAAAAAAGATCAATACACCAAGTACTACACTTAGATTTATTAGATTTGTTGCAAAAATATCGGTATTAAACCCGAAACTCCCGGCGGGGGGCCAGTGAACCAAAGAAACGAAAGAATCGGTTACATTTTTCATATGATCTCCTATTTAAAAAAAAAAAAACGAACTGTTTTCTTTTTTTTGTATCATTTTCACCCCTTTTCCGTTGATTCTATTAATTCTATTATTCTATATATTCCATTTTATATATATATATTTTTTATAGTTTTCTAATTCTAAATTCTCTAGATTTCCGATTTTTTTATTTATTTATTATTTATTTAAATTTTTTATTATAAAGTTTTTTCTTAAATTGGATTTATAAAAAATATTCTAAATCTTTTTTTATAATAAAAAATTTGACTTTACCTATGAGAGTAAAAAATACATTTCTATCTAGATAGAAATGTATTTTTTTTTTTTTCAATTTCAAATTCCCAATAATAATGATACTTATTAGAATTCAAAGAATTAGGGATCGATCAATAGCGAAAGACCCCATTTGCTGCAACATTCCTTAAAAAGAGGGTCCCTTGGACTAAGAAAGGGAAGGAAGAAAACGAGTCAATGGGCTAATTCCTGATCCTCAAATTAATCCTTCCCTTTAGGTTATTATCCCAACAACGGCGTAAAAAAAGAAAGGAGTAAGCCCGAATCCTAAGAAAAAATTAAGAAAACAATCTCCTATTTATAGGATTAAACAAAAGGATTCGCAAATAAAAGTACCAATGCGATAACCAGCCCATAAATTGTTAAAGCTTCCATAAAAGCCAAACTAAGCAATAAAACACCTCGTAGTTTTCCATCCGCCTGGGGTTGTCTCGCGATACTTTCTAGAGCGCGGCCCGCAGCAGTACCTTGACCAACTCCAGGTCCGATAGAAGCAAGTCCAATAGCCAACCCAGCAGCAATAACGGAAGCGGCAGAAATCAGTGGATTATTCATGATAAGTTCCTCACAGCAAAATAAAATAAAGAAATAGTTAGTGATACAATCATACTATGATATAAATAAAATAAAGAAATGGTGAACTTGGAATTTTAAGAAAAAGATCTTTCCGATTTCTTTCTTTTTTTTTTTATTCCAATTCATTACCTAAGACTTGTCTATTTCTATCCCCTAAGTGGATTATCTAGAGTTGCACATACATTGCGTTTCGCTAAGCTAAAAAAAAAGATGATACTTGTACTTTTTCAAAAACAAACTAGTCAATGATGCCCCTCCATGGATTCGCCTATATAAGACGCAGCTAAAGTTGCAAAAATAAGAGCTTGAATCCCACTTGTAAATAATCCAAGGAACATGACAGGTATAGGAACTACTAAAGGTACTAAAGAAACAAGAACAACAACAACTAATTCATCGGCTAATATATTCCCAAAAAGTCGAAAACTAAGCGATAAGGGTTTTGTGAAATCTTCTAAAATGTTGATAGGTAAAAGAATTGGAGTTGGTTGAATGTATTTACTGAAATACCCCAATCCTTTTTTGGAAAGACCCGCATAGAAATATGCTACTGACGTGAGTAAAGCTAAAGCAACGGTAGTATTTATATCATTCGTGGGTGCGGCTAACTCCCCATGCGGTAATTGTATGATTTTCCAAGGTAAAAGAGCACCTGACCAGTTCGAAACAAAAATAAAGAGAAACAGAGTTCCAATAAAGGGAACCCACGGACCATATTCTTCTCCAATCTGAGTTTTGCTCACGTCTCGAATGAATTCAAGAACATATTCGAAGAAATTTTGACCGTCGGTTGGAATGGTTTGTGGATTCCGAACTGCGATAACGGCGGAACCTAATAAGATAGCAATTACAACCCAAGAAGTAATAAGGACTTGGGCATGGACTTGGAAACCTCCGATTTGCCAATATAAATGTTGGCCGACTTCCACACCAGAGATATCGTATAATCCATTTAGTGTGTTGATAGAACATGATATAATATTCATATTACTCTCTGACAGAAATAGAGCTTGACTTAAAATTTAAAAAGGAATTATTTTGATTCAACTCTTTCTTTTTGGACTTGCCTACTCGAATTATATATTTCGAATTATATATTTGGTATTATATCAAAAAACGAATCACAGAATATCCACATTTTTATCTCTTTTGTACGATTCAGAAATAGTAACCGACCCCATGAATCTATGGAGTTCCAAAAATTTATTTAGCTTATTATTAATTATTAATCAAGGATTTCGTATATAGCTAGAACGACCCTCACAAATTGCGAATACTAATTTGTTAAGAATTAATCGAATTGAAGCTATAGCATCATCGTTTGCTGGAATCGAAAGATCTGCAAGATCAGGATCACAATTTGTATCGATTAAACAAATTGTTGGAATTCCCAAAGTGATACATTCTCGAAGGGCAGTATATTCTTCTTGCTGATCAACGATGATTACAATATCAGGCAATCTCGTCATATATTGAATCCCGCCCAGATATGTTTGCAAGCGAGATAATTGTCTCTTCAACATAGCTGCATCTCTTTTCGGAAGACGATTGAGTCTCCCTGTCTTTTGTTCCGTTCTCAAGTCCCTGAACTTATGAAGCCTCGTTTCTGTATTGGACCAATTTGTTAACATACCACCGAGCCATTTTTTATTAACATAATGACACCGAGCCCTTATAGCAGCTCGCACCACTGAATCGGCTGCTTTATTTTTTGTACCAACAATTAAAAATTGTTTTCCCCTACTTGCTGCATCAAAAACCAAATCACAAGCTTCTGATAAAAAACGAGCAGTTCTTGTCAGATTTATAATATGAATACCTTTACGCTTTGCAGAGATATAAGGCGCCATTCTAGGATTCCATTTCCTAGTACCATGACCGAAATGAACTCCTGCTTCCAACATCTCTTCCAAATTTATGTTCCAATATCTTATTGCCATTTCTCCTCACACTTCCTCTCTTTAAAAAAAAAAGAGACGAGTTGAAATAAAAAATTGTTCCGATGGAACCTTCTCTTCTACCGGAGGATTGGTCGTTTATGCACGAGCCAAGCTATTACTTTCTATTCGTTATTCCCTTTATTACTATTAATAAATCAAATGTCTACAATAAAAACAAATAATGAAGAGGATAAATCCGTGAGTCTTATTTTATTTTATCTTAAGAATCATTAAAATTAAGAATCATTAAATCCTATATAAAAGAGCGTTCTGATGTATCATGTACCTTCTTTGAAATGCAAGAGTCAAATAATTCTCTGTGGTGGAAGAAAATATTTCTCATTTCCCCCCCGAATAATTTCTTTTTTTTTGTTTCCAAAAGACTGTTGCTGTGCTGCCTTGAACGGTGCACTAATCCTTTAAATCCGGTACCCGCAGGTATCATACCCCCTAGAACAACGTTCTCTTTCAAGCCTTTCAACCAATCGATACGACCCCGGAGAGCGGCTTTGGCTAAAACTCGAGCAGTTTCTTGAAAACTTGCTTCGGATATAAAACTTTGAGTATTCAGAGATGCTCTCGTTATTCCCAATAAAACGGCTCGATAATGGATCCCTTCTTCTAAAGCGCGTCCCGTTCGTTCCGCTCGCAACAATCCAATCAGTTCCCCGGGTAAAAAAACATTAGACATTCCATCTTCCGAAATCAACACTTTTGATGTTATTTGACGCACAATAATTTCTATATGCCTATTATGGATCTGTACCCCCTGGGATCGATAAACCTTTTGGATCTTATTAACTAAAGAGATACGACTTTGCACTATAGTTAACTCAGCACCAATCAAGAAGCTCCAAGGAATTCCAAGAATTCTTGTTATACGTTTGTTCCAACCCTCAACTCTCTTTTCTAGGCTCATCGATATTGAATCAATCGAACGCACTTCTAATACTTGTTCTACCTTTGGAAGACCCTGCGTTATATCACCAGATCTCGATTTTTCATATAGAAATGTAACTAATGTATCTCCTTCGTAAATGATTTCTCCATAATGCCCATGAACAGTTGCTCCCGGAGTCGCCAAAAAAGTCTTAGCCGATCTTATTACTACAGAGTCAACTTGAACAATTAAAACTTGACCTGATTTTAAGTGCGGTCCGTTTTTGGCTATACATACATGTTCAGAAATAAACTGCCCAAGACTCATTTTTGTGGACGTTTCATCACAATAATTATCATGGGGAAAATACCAATTCAAATTAAATGGATTCAAAACGATGCTTCTGCGTGAATCGAGATTATAAATTCTCCTATTTTCATCCATTAAATAATATTTAAGTACTTGAAAAGTCTGTTTTAAATTTTCAAGTTGTAAATATTCCGCTACTGAGGTCTGATTATGAGTTATTGTTATTAAGGGGTCAAATGATGGATAAAAATTCGCAATTTGAAGGGCTGTTCCTAAAGGGCCCAACAAATTCCTAATTGGAATTAGAGGATCCTTTTTAATTGATTGTTTTATTCCATTGTGATCTTTTACATCATTGAATGGACCCATGTAAAAACAATTAGATGATGACAAAATTATCAAAGATTGGGATTCCTTATTTCTATTCAAGAGCGTACGAATAGTTCCGCGATTTTGTCTAAATGATTGTTGAATCCTTGCTTTGGAATAAAACGGATTTTTAGTGGTACTATCTAACTCATTATCAGAGATCAATCCTGAACCTGACGGATCATTCCTTTTTCTGATATACAAATTTTGGGATT